AATAAATCCTACTACTTCTGGTCTTGGCGTTTCCGCGCTTGAAGAAAAAAACCTAGGGCGTATCGCTCAAATTATTGGCCCGGTATTGGATGTTGTTTTTCCCCCCGGCAAAATGCCTAATATTTATAATGCTTTAGTAGTTAAGGGTCGAGATACTGTCGGTCCACAAATTAATGTTACTTGCGAGGTACAACAATTATTAGGAAATAATCGAGTTAGAGCTGTCGCTATGAGTGCTACAGATGGGCTGATGAGAGGGATGGAAGTGATTGACACGGGAACTCCTCTAAGTGTTCCAGTCGGAGGAGCTACTCTTGGACGAATTTTCAATGTTCTTGGGGAGCCTGTTGATAATTTGGGTCCCGTAGATACTCGCACAACATCTCCTATTCATAGATCTGCGCCTGCCTTTATACAGTTAGATACAAAATTATCAATCTTTGAAACAGGAATTAAAGTAGTGGATCTTTTAGCTCCCTATCGCCGTGGAGGAAAAATAGGGTTATTTGGAGGAGCTGGAGTAGGTAAAACAGTACTCATCATGGAATTGATCAACAACATTGCCAAAGCTCATGGAGGCGTATCCGTATTTGGCGGAGTAGGCGAACGTACTCGTGAAGGAAATGATCTCTACATGGAAATGAAAGAATCTGGAGTGATTAATGAAAAAAATATTGCAGAATCAAAAGTGGCTCTAGTCTATGGTCAAATGAATGAACCCCCGGGAGCTCGTATGAGAGTTGGTTTGACTGCCCTAACCATGGCAGAATATTTCCGGGATGTTAATGAGCAAGACGTACTTTTATTCATCGACAATATCTTTCGTTTCGTCCAAGCAGGATCAGAAGTATCCGCCTTATTAGGGAGAATGCCTTCTGCAGTAGGTTATCAACCTACACTTAGTACAGAAATGGGTTCTTTGCAAGAAAGAATTACTTCTACCAAAGAGGGATCCATAACTTCGATCCAAGCAGTTTATGTACCTGCGGACGATTTGACCGACCCTGCTCCTGCCGCGACATTTGCACATTTAGATGCTACTACCGTACTATCCAGAGGATTAGCTGCCAAAGGTATTTATCCGGCAGTGGATCCTTTAGATTCCACGTCAACTATGTTACAACCTCGGATTGTTGGCGAGGAACATTATGAAATTGCGCAAAGAGTTAAGCAAACTTCACAACGTTACAAAGAACTTCAAGACATTATAGCTATCCTTGGGTTGGACGAATTATCCGAGGAGGACCGTTTAACTGTAGCAAGAGCACGAAAAATTGAGCGTTTTTTGTCACAACCCTTCTTCGTGGCAGAAGTATTTACTGGTTCTCCAGGTAAATATGTTGCTCTCGCAGAAACAATTAAGGGGTTTCAATTGATTCTTTCCGGAGAATTAGATGGTCTTCCCGAGCAGGCCTTTTATTTGGTGGGTAACATTGATGAAGCTACCGCGAAAGCTATGAACTTAGAAGGGGAGAGCAATTTGAAGAAATGACCTTAAATCTTTGTGTACTGACTCCTAATCGAATTATTTTGGATTCAGAAGTGAAAGAAATCATTTTATCTACTAATAGTGGCCAAATTGGTGTATTACCAAACCATGCCCCTATTGCTACAGCTGTAGATATCGGTCTTTTGAGAATACGCCTCAATGACCAATGGTTAACTGTGGCTCTGATGGGCGGTTTCGCTAGGATAGGTAATAATGAGATCACTATTTTAGGAAATGATGCAGAGATGAGTACTGACATTGATCCGCAAGAAGCTCAACAAGCTCTTAAAATAGCTGAAGCTAACTTAAGTAGAGCTGAAGGTAAGAAACAGACAATTGAGGCGAATCTAGCTCTCAGGCGGGCTAGGACACGAGTAGAGGCTATCAATAATATTTTCAATAAATAAAAATAATCAATCAAAAGAAGTTTTTTATCTTTAGAAGTGGAAGTTATTTATTATACTATACATACCCCATTTAAATTCTGCTAATTGAAATGGAATACAGTTAAAGTCTAATCTGATACAACTAAAAGAAAAAGTATGGTAGAAAAACTTATTAGATACCATTGACTCCGGTATCTAATGAGTTCTACCTACTATTGGATTTGAACCAATGACTCCCGCCGTATGAAAGCAATACTCTAACCACTGAGTTAAGTAGGTTATTTATCACCAAAAAGGATCCATTACTTGGGGAATTATAGATGGAATATTATTTATAAGCAATACCAATCTCCTTTAGCCATAGAACTATCCTGTGGCTGTGGGATCATGGAATATCCAATCCATCTTGACAAGAAATTATCTATATGTTAAGATATCTATGAACAAGGGCTATAGCTCAGTTAGGTAGAGCACCTCGTTTACACATGCGCCAATGCTTTTCAAGGGAGCCAATTATGCAATGAACATAATTTATCTTATTGAGAAATCGATGTCTTACTCCATAAATTAAACTCGAGAGAACAAAAGAACAATAGCATGACAAATTTTTGGTTCGGTCTGATTC